GTTCCAAAAGATGTTAATCGTAAATAAGAGGATTGTTTACGAATAAAAACAAATAAAAATTCACATTCAAACACATAAAAATTGTATAGGAACCGAAATAGTCTTTTATTTTCTTTTGAAAAAACGTAAATGGATTTCTTCTGAGTAATGAGAAGACTATTCCAATTATGATATTCGTGAAGAAAGAATCGCAATAAATGCAAAAAGGGAACATCTTGAATCCAGCATTGAAGAATTTGAACCAAGATTTCCATATGGATGGGATGAGGTATTAGTATATCTGAGACATAATTTAAATGCGATAATTTGTCCTCTAAAAAGGGAAAAATTGAATGAATTGATCGTAAATTATGATATTTCGGTATTTCTTTTTCTTTGAAATAAGATACTAATCGCAGCGAGAATGGAATTTCTACAATAATTGAAAAACTTTCTGATATCATTTGAGAATAAAAACGAGAATAAAAAAAATTGTTGTGGGTGTGCCCAACAAATTGATTTTGGTTAGAATCATTAACCAAAGAAATCAAAGATTTCTGTTGATATTTTCGAGTAATTAAACGTTTTACAAGTGCTAAACTAGATTTATTGTCATAACCAAAAACTTCCGCAGATTCGTAAAAAATCGAACCATTTAAACCATAATCATGAGCAAGTGCATAAATATACTCCTGAAAGAGTAGCGGGTATAGGAAGTGTTGTTGCCGAGATCTATCCTTTTCTAAATATCCTTGTAATTCTTCCATTGACTTACATTTCTACTTGAACCAGAAACAATAGGCATTTCTTGGATTATCAAATTATACATAGTGCAATATGGTCAGAACAGGGTATGTATTATGTATGGAAAAAAATATATACCCCGGAAACAGGGAATCCAATCAACAGATCTTTTTCCTCTCCCCTTCTATCCAATGGGTTTATCTTCGTTATAATTACCAGAGGGTAAAAAATCTTTTATTTTTGCAACCCGATCGCTCTTTTGACTTTGGAACAAATTCTTTTTGTCAGTATACTGTTTCTTCTACACATTCGTTTCCAATCCATAATAGAGAAATAGTTAGGATTTATTAAAAAAGAAAAAAAAAAAAAAAAAGAATCAAAGGTCCATTCACAGGAAAACCCCTCCCCGCATCAGGCACTAATTTATTTTTAACATCTAATTAGATCGGGTAATTATTCAAATTAAGAATAGAAGCTCGTTGCTTTTTTTTTTTATCAGAATTGGAGCCGTAGGGCTCTATCCATTTATTCACTAGACCAACTGTAAATGTGAATTTCTTTTGTCCCCCTCCAAAAATCAAAACAAAATTTTTTTGTAATGATCCGGTAAGGATCAACTCAAAATTCTACTAAAAAAAAAAATAAGAATATAATAAGAAATTCCATTTTTTCTTATTATTACGACATGCTATTTTTTCCATCCATTACTTTTCAGGATCAGTCGTGGTCTTATAGACTCTACCAAGAGTCTGGACGAATTCCTTGCTTCATCCAAATGTGTAAAAGATCATAGTCGCACTTAAAAGCCGAGTACTCTACCGTTGAGTTAGCAACCCAGATAAATATGATATGTAGATACGATAGAAATAAAAAAAAATCAATTGAATTGCACTGTACAACTACGTCAAAACATTGAACTAATAAGAAATGAAATATAAGGGAAAGATTTTATGATCAATTATAAACATCAAAATAGCAAAATGAGCGGATCAAATTAAAAAACAACGGATTACCAATAGAAATGTCAAAATTTACATTTACAGACCGCCCCTTTTTCTCAAAATTTTTGATTTTCGTTAAGAAAATACATCTTGTATAACAGTAAATCCGGCAAACCCATCATTTGACTGAAGTAAAGGAAAAACCAATAGAGGTCGGAATAAACAGATCTATTTATCTACGATCGAATTATATTTGTTTGATACACCATTGTCAATATGAATGGAATGTTGAGAAAACAAATTCAATTAATTCAATTAAATTAATAAGTAAATCAAATAAATCAAATAAGTATTTGTGTTGGATTGGCACAACAAGAAACAAAGTAAATTAAGTATGAATAGAACAAGAAAAGAGCAAATTGTGGGTAAATAATTACCAAAAATAGATACTAGTTACCCTTCCTTTTTTATTTAGAAATTTTGTTTTTTTTTTTCTTTACGAAGCTCTTTCTTTAAATTTAAATAATTCTGCTTTCCTTAAAATATCATGAACAGTTCCTGTAGGTTGAGCACCTTTTTCAAGGAAATAACGAATAGCAGGAACGTTTAAATAAGTTTGATTCTGTATCGGATCGTAAAAACCCACTTTTTGAAGATCTCTCCCTTCTCGTCGGGATCGAGCATCAATTGCAATGATTCGATAGATCGCTTATTGGGATAGATGTAGATAAAGAATACCCCCCCCTAGAAACGAATAGGAGGTTTTCGCCTCATACGGCTCGAGAAAAAATGATTCTAATATTTCTGTATATTCTGTATATAATGGCAAATAGATCCATAAAATCATGAATTAGACTATGATTTGAGTTGTTTTTTGTTCTTACTTACAGAAAAAAGAAATATCATTCGTACTCATAACTCAAGTTGGGTAATTTTGAAAAAGTTCGAAGGTAAATCCTTCGGCATTTCTTGAGTCGTCTCTAACCTCTCCTGTTTGTCTCGTCTCTATTTTTACTCCTCATTATAATAAAATAATAAAATTTTTGAGACAATTGAAAATAGTGTTTCCTTGTTCCAGAATCCTTTCTCTTTGCTTTGTAAAATCATTGGGTTTAGACATTACTTCGGTGATCTTTACTCTTTTTTTTTCAAAATGGCAGCAACATACCTTTTGCTTTTTGTTATTTCTTTCTATGGAAAGATAATACGAACGATTCATTCCCTTGCAATATAATACACTTTACATTTTAATCAAAGTTGACTTTTTTTATTTCATTTCAAACTTGTTCGAATTTTAACCCTTCGATTTCCATTTCTATATTGAGGATATACTTACAAAGTTGGTCTAACTTATTAATTGTTACTAACCCTAGATTCTTCCCCCCGATAAATGAATCAATACTTTTTGTTCGAGCTCCATCATGTACTATTCCTTTCCTATTTACCAACCCAACACAAATTAGGTTCCTAGCAGGAACAGAACAAACTATGTCGATTCAAGAGCACCTTCATTCCTATAGAAAATGGTGGGTATAAGAATCCACAGCGAATCATGTCCTTCAAGTCGCACGTTGCTTTCTACCACATCGTTTCAAACGAAGTTTTACCATAACAATATTCCTCTAATTAAAAATGGAATTTTGAATCGGTATGAAATTGATTCAATATGGAATCATGAATAGTCATTGGCTCAACGGTATATAATACTTTCTATGTATCTATGGATAGATAAACGGATAGATAAATAGTTATCCGGAAAAGTCTTAGAAAGGTTTTAAGTTATTTCACCCCATATTCTATCCTATGAATGAAACAGATTTTCTAAAAAAGAGGAATATACTTAAGTCTTATTTACATCTTCAACAGATCGTTCGGAATGGTGAATCATGAAAAAAAAAGATCCTATTTTTCTCGAACAAATAAATTCGAAACTTCAAAAGAATGGCCCTTAATGGATTTCCAATCTCGGATGGATTTCCAATTCCGGACCAAAATCCGTTATTAACCAAATATAAGCTAGTCCGATGACTCGAAAAGGTCGGAAGTTTCTCTATTCTCTATAATATAGATTTTTCACACTTCTTCGAGTACCAAGGTTCATAAAAATGAAGTCAAAATCAAAATCGTTTTTTGTTTTCATGAGTATAGAATACAAAAGGTCTCGTGTAAGGTAAGATAAGATTAAAGTCGTTATTCTTTCTTTCATCTGAAAGAGAAAATCAGAATCAAGAATAACTCTAATCTTTTCGTATCCATCATATACAACGAACAGTTATTACCGGGGGTAATCATGGATATTTAAAGAATCACAGACCCTTTTGACTTAACCAAAGAGCCGCTATTACTGAAATAGAACAATACGATAACAATACATAATATATATTAAATACATAATATATATTATATATACATAGGGCTTATTCATTTTATATTATACAGACGGATTTTTTTTTTACTTCAGGTTCAATAATCTTTCCACCAATTCCAATAAAGTCAAGCAAATGGAATATATAAATATCCATCCATTTAATCGTTACATTACATTGATTTCCAATTATTCATTTGAATAAGATAAAATACAAAAAAAATGGCATCCGGATCAATTCGTTTTTCCCATTTTTCCCCAGCTTTAGAAGTTTTAAGACGAACGATGAAAGAAATGAAATTCATACCAAAAACTACGCAATCTTTAGTCTCCACATAAAGTGTGGAATTGGGATACACCGTTTATTTTCTTTAGGCTTTCCTTGGGGAATGGAATAGAAAAAAAGGCCTTTTTTTTATTTCGATTCAGAATGCATCATGCGAGAATTCACATTTCATGGATATGGAACACAAAGTTTCCTAAGTAACTTACTTCAATATGAATATGAGTAGTAGTACAAGTATACTCTGAATGGGAATGATACACCCCCAATTCTTTTTTGAATTAAGAATTCAAAGAAATATCTTTATTTCTACCCGTACACTCGATCACGTTTGTGAGAAACCAAACGAAAGAAATATGAATAATTCTTAGAATTATTCATATTTCTAGAATTCAGAACAAAAGGCGGGATCACATTATATCCAAATATCCAAAAATATCCAAATATCCAAAATTAAACAGAAAATTGTTAAAGAGAAAAATCTTTCGTTTCTGATGGAGACGATCTGGGACGGAAGGATTCGAACCTCCGAATAACGGGACCAAAACCCGTTGCCTTACCGCTTGGCCACGCCCCATTTAGATTTATAATTTATATTCGACACTAATAAAGACTAATATTGGTATTGGTCATTCGTCAATCCCAACCAAAATACATATGAAATACATTGCTGCTAGGATTCAACACATGGAAATATAGAATAAAAAAAATTATTGATCATTACATAAAATTCAATTAAGATATTGTATGAAACTAAAATTCCTTGTATTCTCATTTGAGAATGAAAGGAAAGATTTTTTATTTTGGAGAGTTCTAAGAAAAAGAAGGGGTTTTTGACCCGCCTTCTCGTTTTTCCCTAAGAAAAAGAACTCAATCAAAATCAAATTTTCTAATCTACAAGAATGAAATGTTTGTTATGCTTAATATCTTTAGTTTAATCTGTATCTGTCTTAATTCTACCCTCTATTCGAGTAGTTTTTTCTTCGGCAAATTGCCCGAGGCTTATGCCTTTTTCAATCCAATCGTAGATGTTATGCCTGTCATACCTTTACTATTTTTTCTCTTAGCCTTTGTTTGGCAAGCTGCTGTAAGTTTTCGATAAAATTTTTAATGCTCCGCAAAATTCATGATTTATCCGAAAAAAAAAATTAGAAAAATTGATAAAATCAGATAAGTTTTACATTATGAACCCTCGATTCAAAAATAGAAATTCTTGTATATTGAATAACCGCAGTGACAAATTTTGATCAACTTATTTCCTCGTTCTGACCTTCCAGTAAACAAGGACTTTCTAAGGACCCCACAATACCAAATAATGGATATGGCCAAAAATTTTTGGTAATGAAGGAATCCGAATCTTTCTTTTCTTATTACAAAGAAATTCCTGAAAATTACTTTTTTTTTCAGGAAAAGACTTCATTTTGGGGGTGTTATGTCAAAATAGTGTATATGATAAAAAATAGGCAATCTATTTCCTTTTTCCAAAAAAATAATCTTGGAGATTGTGTAATGCTTACTCTCAAACTCTTCGTTTACACAGTAGTGATATTTTTTGTTTCTCTCTTCATCTTCGGATTCTTATCTAACGATCCGGGCCGTAATCCCGGACGCGAGGAATAAAAAAAAAAAGATTTTGATTTTTTTTTTACTTTTTTATGTATTCCATACATTTACCTATGATGAAAAAAGAAAGGGATTGAAATTTGAAAAATTTTGAAAGTCTGAAGTGATCAGAGGGAGCGGAGAGAGAGGGATTCGAACCCTCGGTACAAATAACTCGTACAACGGATTAGCAATCCGCCGCTTTAGTCCGCTCAGCCATCTCTCCCAATTCAAAATTGGAAATTTTTTATGTGATGTGACACGTGAAGTAAAAAAGATTCAAAAAAACCTCGTTTTCTTTCTTTATCTTTATTATAATTATAAGTATAAGGATAAAATAACGCTAATAATATATTCTAAATAAATATTAATATTATATTATATTATTAATATTATATTATGTATTATATTAAATAAATATTAATAAATATTATAATATAATATTAAAATTAAATAAATATTAAATAAATATTATATTAAAATAGATAAGATATCTACGAATTTGATCAGTAATTCAATTCAGATAATGTAATGATTCGAAACGGATATCTTATCTCCAATAGAATAGATATAGAAAGAATACCTTACTTCTTTGATTACTTCTTTTATTTTGTAAGAAAGGTTCATTCCCCCGGCCTGGCTAAGTACTGGCCGGGCCATTACTTCTGATGAATCATTTCATAGATCAAACGATTTAAGTATTTTTGATTTGATATCAAATCAAAAATACTTGCTTGTTATTGAAGCAACAAGAAAGCCAATTTCCATCCCTATTCCTATGATAGAAGTGTCATTTATTAGTATTATTAATACTATGGAAATAATATACTATAGAATATGAAAGAATATGAATATTTTTCACATTCTTATTCTTATTAAGTATTTTAAGTTAAGATTTTTTTGGTATTAGTATTTTTTTTTCTCAATTTACTTAATTACTTAACTGGAAAAGAACACATACATATATTAAATATCAAAAACGAAACACACATATGATATATTATAACATATATAACATAACTCATTTATTTATTCAAGGGACAAGCTTTATTTGAACATTTGAGATCCAATCGATCCGAATTCAAATTCATAAAATCCGGCAGTTGAAGGGAAAGTTGAAAACAAAAAAAGAAATGCGGAATTCGTCATTTCTATGGTCCAGCTTCAATAACTCCTTCGATTCGGGACTGTCAGTAATGACTTCCAGCAAGTGAAAAGTATAACTTTTCACTTTATTATATTATAAGAATATTATATTCTAATCTAATTTTTTTATTTTTTTATTTAAAGTTCTTCGCCTATTTTTTCAAATACCCCCGCCCCGGCGGGACGGAGTGTCAACGCTAGAATTTTCATGAGTCTGATGCTATCTTAATTACATCTCATTCCTTTGTTCGACAAAAGGTATATCCATATATAATAATGGATATGTAGCGGGTATAGTTTAGTGGTAAAAGTGTGATTCGTTCGATTAATAACTTAAATAGTTAAGGGATCTTTCGGTTTTTTAATATTCCGATCAAAAAACTTTATTTCTTAAAAAGGTTTAATCCTTTTTCCTTCAATAGCATATTTGAAGAAGAATA